GATTGTTTTCCATTTCAATCAAAACAATTTATTAGGAATATTTGGAAAGTTTATATATAGTTATAGTTCTAAAATGAACTTTTTATCGAGCAAGCATAAAAAATGACTTAGATCATTTTTTATCAAACTACATACCCTTTAACAGATTTTTGACTAGTCTCATTCAAGTTTTAAAGTTTAGGTGTATTTTTTTTTTTTTTTTTTTCAGCTTTTACTAAAAAAAGACTCAATTTATTAGGCAAAAGTTTACAAGGTATTTTATTACATGTAAATTACATGTAAATAAAATATAGAATGACTACAATAAAGGTGTTTTAGGTTCTTTATTTCTTTTGATTTCTATCCCATAGCAGATGAGATATAAACAACGAGAACTAAGAGTTCCAAACCAAAAATTTTTGGTTTTACAAAGAGTGTATGGAAAAATTTTGTTATTTTGAGTCATTTTTGATAAAATTTTCACAGATCTTTGACGTATCTAGATTTCTATTAAGAGAATCTTTTAGAAAAAAAAATAGATAATAAATAAGATAAGAAATAATAATTCGTTTTGAACAATAGATGTCTTTCACATCCAACTATAACAAGGACTAACTTCTTCTTTTTTAAATGGCAGTTCCAAAAAAGCGTACTTCGATATCAAAAAAGCGTATTCGTAAAAATATTTGGAAAAGGAAAGGATATTGGGCGGCATTAAAAGCTTTGTCATTAGGGAAATCTCTTTCTACCGGGAATTCAAAAAGTTTTTTTGTACGACAAACAAATAAGTCCTAAAATATTATATTGGAATAATTTGGAATGGATTTGACTAAAAAAATTGGATCAGTAATTTATTAATTTCCTATTAATTAAATTATTATTAAATTAAAGTTAATATAAAATTAACAGTTGGCAGTTCCTATTCTAATCAATATGAAACAGACTCTTAATCGTATAAAAAGAATTCTTCTATAAAAATAAAAAAGAATAATTATTATTTTATAATTATTATTTTATAATTAATATTATAATTTAAAAATAAAATAATAATAATTATATAATAATTAAAATGAATCAATTTTTATTTTATTTAATAGATTGTCATTCAGATTTTGGTGGTGGGGAGTCCTCTTTTCCCCATCGACCTTTACAAGTACAAGAATAAATAATGAAAAAAATTATATTTATCAGGAAGGGCAGATAGAATATTTTTAGTTGAAATTAATTCATTGTTCAAACTAATCCATTCCGTGTTAAAGACTTTTGGATCACTTTCTGACTTCTTCATTTTATTATATATTACTATACTTACTATATTCAATTCAATTTCTTTTCCATATATATCCAATTTTCAGTCCAATCAATAATCCATAAAAGAACTTAATTGTTGAGATATTATGTACAAGTGGCAATTTGGAGTAATCCAAAATAGACATATTTTAGATTCATTGATAAAATTGAGTTTGTGTTTCAAATGGAATTTATTAAATCAGATAAACTAGAAATAATGACAATAAAAGAAAAAGTTTTTTAGTCTATCGAAGAATTATATAGTTGCAAGAGTCGTATTTTAGAATCGGCTAAACTACGTCAAAGGCCTAAAACCAGACACCTTAAAGAAACTACTGAACCTTTATTTCACTCTTTTTTTCTTTACTAAAAAAAACTTATTTGAGTGAATTGACTTGTTCAATCTCGACGATTGAATATAAATAGGTTATTATGAGTTCGAGCAAGCCGCTATGGTGAAATCGGTAGACACGCTGCTCTTAGGAAGCAGTGCTAGAGCATCTCGGTTCGAGTCCGAGTGGCGGCATACCATCTTCTAAAAGATATCAAATGGATCCTATAATAAAATTAAATTAAATTCCCAATTTCTATTTCTTAATTAATACGGGGGGGTACCCCGTTTTTTCATTTTTATGATATTTTCAACTTTAGAGCATATATTAACTCATATTTCCTTTTCTATTGTTTCAATTGTAATTACAATTCATTCGATAAGCTTATTGGGCAATCAAATTAGAAAACCATATTATTCGTCAGAAAAGGGGATGATAGCTACTTTTTTATGTCTAACAGGATTGTTAATAACTCGTTGGATTGATTCGGGCCATTTTCCACTAAGTGATTTATACGAATCATTAATTTTTCTTTCCTGGAGTTTCTCCCTTATTCATATAGTTCCTTATTTCAAAATAAGAAAAAATTATTTAACAACAATAACTGCCTCAAGTACTATTTTTACCCAAGGCTTTGCTACATCGGGTCTTTTAAATGAAATACATAAACCCACAATATTAGTACCCGCTCTACAATCGGAATGGTTAATAATGCACGTAAGTATGATGATATTGAGCTATGCGGCTCTTCTTTGTGGATCATTATTATCAGTAGCACTTCTAGTCATTACATTTAGAAAACTTTTTTATAGTTCTAAAAGCAAGAATTTATTCAAATTAAATGGGGCATTTTCTTTTGGTGAAATCGAATACAAGAATGAAAGAAACAATATTTTTCA